ATCTCGAATCAACTGATTGGTCTTATGGTATATCTCAGTATCGAGGATGATACTAAAGATCTGTATTTGTTTATAAACTCTCCTGGCGGATGGGTAATAGCCGGATTAGCGATTTATGATACTATGCAATTTGTGCGACCAGAGGTCCATACAGTATGCATGGGCTTAGCCGCGTCAATGGGATCCTTTCTCCTAGCTGCAGGAGAACTTACCAAACGTCTAGCATTCCCTCACGCTTGGCGCCAATGAGGTTTTTTTTATTTGAGAGAAAAAAGATAACTATGCCTTCGCCATATGAATATTAAGTAATAATAGCATGGCACTTCGAATTCGATATGAAAAATTTTTTGTATTTTTTTTTCCAAAAAGATTCGATTATGTATCGAGAGAGTAGTATGAGATAAAAGGGATTTCCAATTTTCGCTTATCTATCGGAAGTCCAATTTAGCGTCACAAACTTTTTTGTTTTCACACCGAGGAACTCTTAAACTAAACAATATTTTAGTTATAAAAAATAGCGCGAAAAAATATTTTTTGGATCAAAAAAAGAAACTTTGGGATTGCTGAATCAAAGATAAAAAAAAAATAATCCATTTTAAAATAGAAAGCAACGGAGCCATCATAGTATTTTTTATAGCATTTTTGAACTCCTCCGAAAGGAAGGGTGGCAATTTGATCATTTACCCATCTGGGGCTGATAAATTATATTTTTATCTTTCTTCAATGGAGGGTAAAAGGGTCGATTTTATTCTAGAGCCGTATGCAATGCACAAAAGCTGATGCCCGTACGGTTATTTAATTCTATCTTTTTTTCCTATTATTCTTTATCTTTCTTTTCTGTTCGTTTCATCACATTAGATAGAAAATCCTTGTATCATCAGGGTAATGATCCATCAACCTGCTGCCTCTTTTTATGAGGCGCAAACGGGAGAATTTCTCCTGGAAGCGGAAGAGCTGCTGAAAATACGCGAAACCATCACAAGGGTTTATGCACAAAGGACGGGCAAACCATTATGGGTTGTATCTGAAGACCTGGAAAGAGACGTTTTTATGTCAGCAACAGAAGCCCAAGCTTATGGAATTGTTGATCTTGTAGCAGTTGAATGAGAAAAAGATGGATTTTGTGCAAATCCGTGATTTTAGATTTTATCTCCGAGTTTACTAGTCTATTACTAGTCTATTAAAGAGAAAAAATTCATAATCATCCGGTTAGGATCAATCTAAACCAGCCCATTATGTATATGATTCAACATGCCAACTATTAAACAACTTATTAGAAATACAAGACAGCCAATTCGAAATGTCACGAAATCCCCCGCTCTTCGGGGATGTCCTCAGCGTCGAGGAACATGTACTAGGGTGTATGTGCGACTCGTTTAGATCATAAGCTGGCACAAAAAAAGAAAGAAAAACGCTTTCCAGTATGAATGATCAGTACCTATGAATAGGACAGAATAGAAGAAGGAGCGCCATTCACTATCTAAAAATAAGCAAATTGATCCCTTAGTATTGTGTATTAAAGTTTATGGTTTCCAGTGGTACAAATCTAATCACCTGAATTTAAGATGATAAGCAATTCTCCATTGGTAGCAAATGGTTATCCATTAAGCGGAAGAAATCTTATTTAAATGAAAAAAAAACATAAAAATGAAGTTCCCACTCGGTCAAGAACGGACTACGAAGGTCAGCTACCCCAGTTAACTTTCATAATTAAATACCGTTACTGTATAGGCGAGTCTCATTGTGAAAGACCTATTACTGCATAATTCAGGTGTAGAGCCGAAGAGTGTGGTGTGAACTATACAAGTTCTCAATAGCATTGATTAAATGAAGTTGAAGTTAAAGGCTCCGGTGTATAGAGAAGACCTCACCGTTTAAGAAGTAACCATAGAAACGATGGAACCCACTATTTCTTTAATCTATTTAACTTATATTTCTTTTTTTTTATTGACTCTATTTTTTTTTGACACCTAGCAAAATAAAATTTATTATTTCTTTCGTATTTCGCAGTAAAATACCTAAAAAAAAAAATAAAAAATCGTGGTTGGGAAGGTTATAGTAGCCAACGCCATTGGAATCTTTTTTTTATACATTGGAAAAATCCGTTTGATTATTAATAGACCAGGAAAGGGGAAAAGAATAACTGAAAGAAAGGAAATCAATTAGTTATTCATCAAAGTCTTATTTATTAAATGACCAGAATTAAACGCGGATATATAGCTCGGAGACGTAGAAAAAAAATTCGTTTATTTGCATCAAGCTTTCGAGGGGCTCATTCAAGACTTACTCGAACTATTACTCAACAGAAAATAAGAGCTTTAGTTTCGTCTCATCGGGATAGGGATAAGCAAAAGAGAGATTTTCGTCGTTTGTGGATCACTCGGATAAACGCAGTAATTCGAGAAACGCGAGTATCCTATAGTTATAGTAAATTAATACATGATTTATACAAGAGACAGTTGCTTCTTAATCGTAAAATACTAGCACAAATAGCTATAGCAAATAGGAATTGTCTTTATCTGATTTCCAACGAAATAAGAAGAAAAGAAGTAGATTGGAAAGAATACACCGGAACGGAATAATTTAAACGAAGTTCCCCGGAGAATGAACTCCGGGAAGGGGAAGGGATGAAGTCGAAATTACTACGAGAAAATATGTTTGTTAAAGTAGTCAAAACGAATGAACACGTTCAATAAAAAAAAAATATTTTTTTTTCCGATTCGGTTTTTTTTTCTTACAACACGCGATAATAAAATATGGATTCTCGTATTTGTCGAACAAAACACCAATCCGCGTTTGAGTTCGGATTGGAATTCTGATTCAAGTGAACAAAGAATAAGCCTATTTATTTCTGATTCTAAGACTAGTAGTTCTAGCGGTCGACTCGTTTCTTTCAAATTGTTTCTCATTATTGAGAAAGGGTAACAAAGATAAAATACGAGCTTGTTTTATAGCAATAGTAATTAATCGTTGTTGTTTCAAGGTCAATCTATTCACTCGCCTAGATAATATTTTTCCTTGTTCACTAATAAATCGACTAATTAAACTCATGTTTCTATAATCAATTCGATCCCCCGATTCAATCGGGGGCAAACGCCTACGAAAAGATCGCTTGGACTTAAGAAAGGGTCGCTTGGATTTATCCATGATTTGTTTGTTTAGTTTATTTCTTATTCCGAAAATCCTATGTCTGAATTGTCATTTTAACCCAAAATAGGATGATTTAAATATGAATATGTTCTATATAACGTGATTTTCTCCCTTTCCTTGAAAGGCTTGGTTCGATCTATTTCTTTATTTCCTCATGAATCATATGTTTGTAACAATAGGGGCAGTATTTTCTCAATTCTAATCGCTTAGGCGTATTGTGCCGGTTCTTTTGAGTAATATATCTGGAAATGCCCGTTGATGCCTTCTTAACATTAACACCATTTCGAATACAACCGATACATTCCAAAATCGCCGTTCCTCGCGCATCTTTCCTCTTGGCCATGAACCTCCTTTGGATTTTTGATTTATTCAACTCTTCTATCTTTTTTTCGAAACGAAGAAAAAGAAAAGAAGTTACTAACTTGAAATCCAATACTAAAAGATCAAAATTAATTAAAGTAAGTAATAAAAAATCAAAGCCGTAGTAAAAAAGAAGTAAGACTATGATTTCGAAACTATATTTCAACCCGAAGCACGGTATTGCAGTTCAGTTAAAGATCGTGTATTCTTGTCCTAGACCCCCATTTTCTACTCTACACCCGTTCCTCTATTAATTCATTTAATTTGAACATGAACCCGAGTCTCGCAGACGTTGAATCCACATTTATTCTTTCTCTTTCGTCCCTTATTCTAAAAATAATAAAAAAAGGGAAAAAAGAGAAATAAAGGGAGGGGAAAGGATTAGTCACAGATATTTGATTGTATCTCTAATCTTCTTCACTCCTTCCGATGTCAATAACTAGAATGAAAAAAAGGGGAATGTCAACGCATCCGGGAAAAAACGATTGATCTCTATCAATAGACCTGCTAAAGCCCCGAACCATAGCGTACTTAGTACTGGGGCCACGGAAAGATATGTTTTTAGATCTCGCATTGAAAAACCTCCTTTTTATTTATTGTAATACATAAAATAAAGATAATGCATATATATTCAGATGCATTATGTAGTTAAGGGCCACTTAGAGTTGTACACGAAATCCCTAATTCAAATTGAAATGTACAATGATCGATAAGATTTTCCTTTTCTTATTATTATATGTTAAATGAAACCAAAAAAACGAAATGGGCAGAAAAATTGTGTTTCTCACTGCAAGAACTAGGGATATGGAAAACAAGACAGGAATTATCTACAATGACACTGTAGAACAATTGAAGGGATGTGGCGCAGCTTGGTAGCGCGTTTGTTTTGGGTACAAAATGTCACGGGTTCAAATCCTGTCATCCCTACCTATTACTACTCAAAGGGGTAGTAACGAGGAATCAATTGAGATCGATTCAAATTGGACGAAATCATTCATTTTTTTGAAACTATAACTATATATTATATATTTAAGGGTTACAAAAAGAATCCTTTTCTTTACAGTCTCTTATCTATCCTGATAAAAAAGCGCTCTTAGTTCAGTTCGGTAGAACGTGGGTCTCCAAAACCCGATGTCGTAGGTTCAAATCCTACAGAGCGTGATTTTTTCTTCGTAGATCGAATTAGACTGAAATCGATTCAATCACTTGCACAGCAATTCGAATTTGACCCCCTGCGAATTAAAGAAAGGAGAAGGTCAATCAAAAAAAAAATGTTAATTAATCAAAGGTCCAACTGATCACCACGCCTGTATTGTAAATATGCAGTTACAAATAATCCAGCCAAAGTAATAGGAATTAGACCTAACACAATTCCAAATAGAAAAACTTCAATCATTTCAATTTTTTGAAAAGGAGAAAAAAAAGAGGTAATATCTAGAACTAAATAGTAATCCGAATTGACGTGAATCTCAATGACCAAGCATTGAGAA